AGACAGAGGGATTCAATCGTCTTCCGAAAAGGGATGCAGCTGTGTTGAAGAGACAATTATCTCGCTTGGAAATATATCTAGGTGGGATTAAATATATGACGGGCTTGCCTGATATTGTAATCATCATCGATCAGCAAGAAGAATATACGGCTCTTAGAGAATGTATCACTTTGGGAATTCCAACCATTTCTTTAATCGATACAAATTGTAATCCCGATCTCGCGGATATTTCTATTCCAGCAAATGATGACGCTATAGCTTCAATTCGATTCATTCTTAACAAATTAGTATTCGCAATTTGTGAGGGTCGTTCTAGCTATATACAAAATTCTTGATTAATAATAAGATAAATAAATCAAATTTTTTTTGAGGGAGGGGCTCCCTGTATTTCGATTTATAAAATCGGTTACTACTTCCTGAATCATACAAAAGAAAAAGAGATAAAAAAAACTGGGGATATTGTGTGATTAGTTTAGTTGGTATCCAAAACTAAAATATAAAATTAAAGTAAATTTAAGTAAAAAGGGGGGATCTTGAATCAAAATAATTTAAAGTTCTTATTTCTGTCAGAGGGCAATATGAATGTTTTATCATGTTCCATCAACACACTAATAAAAGAAGGGTTATATGAGATATCTGGTGTCGAAGTAGGCCAACATTTCTATTGGCAAATAGGGGGTTTCCAAGTCCATGCCCAAGTCCTTATTACTTCTTGGGTTGTAATTGCTATCTTATTAGGTTCCTCAGTTATATCGGTTCGCAATCCCCAAACCATTCCAACTGACGGCCAAAATTTCTTTGAATTTGTCCTTGAATTCATTCGAGACGTGAGTCAAACCCAGATTGGAGAAGAATATGGTCCATGGGTTCCCTTTATTGGAACCCTGTTTTTATTTATTTTTGTTTCTAATTGGTCAGGAGCCCTTTTACCGTGGAAAATTATCCAGTTACCTCAAGGGGAGTTAGCAGCACCAACGAATGATATAAATACGACGGTTGCTTTAGCTTTACTCACATCAGTAGCCTATTTTTATGCGGGTCTTAGCAAAAAAGGATTAGGGTATTTCAGTAAATACATTCAACCAACTCCAATTCTTTTACCCATTAACATCTTAGAAGATTTTACAAAACCCCTATCACTTAGTTTTCGACTTTTCGGAAATATATTAGCCGATGAATTAGTAGTTGTTGTTCTTGTTTCTTTAGTACCTTTAGTGGTTCCTATACCTGTCATGTTCCTTGGATTATTTACAAGCGGGATTCAAGCTCTCATTTTTGCCACTTTAGCTGCGGCTTATATAGGTGAATCTATGGAGGGTCATCATTAACTATTTTTTTATTCGTTGTTAGCCCAATTGTAGAATAGTTGGTTTACGTTATGTAAGAAACACTTGTATATGTGATATTTGATATTGACTAGGTATATATGAGTTAAAGATCTATATAATCTGTCCCACTACGTTTGTGAATTTCGATTTAGATAGGGATTCCATTAGAAGTTCTTCCTTTTTATCTGTGAATTGGCTGAAAAAGTGATAAAAAAAGAACGAAGAATTCAAATAATGGTTCACAAAAAATAAATGGCATAAAAAAGTCGTATATATATATTATGAATTTTTAAAAATCCCGTGGATAGGAGCTAATATCAAAGTAATTCTTTGGTTCAATAATATTATTATATTAGTTCAATTTAAGTTTTTGGTTTTTTTGGCTGAATGAATCTTAGCGATGACTTAATTATAATTAAGTCCTAACTCATCGGATGATTGTATCATTAACTATTTCTTTATTTTGGTGTGAGGAACTTATCATGAATCCACTGATTTCTGCTGCTTCGGTTATTGCTGCTGGGTTGGCTGTTGGGCTTGCTTCTATTGGACCTGGAGTTGGTCAAGGTACAGCTGCGGGTCAAGCTGTCGAAGGTATCGCGAGACAACCTGAGGCAGAAGGAAAAATACGAGGTACTTTATTGCTTAGTTTGGCTTTTATGGAAGCTTTAACAATTTATGGCCTGGTTGTAGCATTAGCGCTTTTATTTGCGAATCCTTTTGTTTAATCCTATAAATAATAAAATTCTGGATTTTTTCGTAGTTTTTTTTATTCTATCAAGATTTAACTCCTACAATTATTCATTGAGACAACAATCCTTGGGAAGGACTAATTTGAGGATGGGGAATTAGTACATCGATTCGCTTTCTTCCTTCCCCTTTTTCTTTTAGTTTAATGGAAACTTTTTTTTAAGGAATGTTGTGAAAAACGGAGGTTTTTTGAAATTGACATAAAACTTGGTCTCAAATTCTAGCTTAATTCTAATAAGTCTCATTATTATTATTGAAAATTTAAAATTTTGGAAAATACATTTGTAAATAGAATAGTTTTTTTATTCTGTTTACAAATATCCAAATAGGTAAATTAAATTATAAATTATTAAATTAAATTTTCTTTTTATTGAAAAAAAAAAGAATAAAAAAAAGGACAGAGTTCTTTTTTTTTTTATAGT